TTGGGCCTTTCGATCCAATCAAATAGAAAGCCCCAAGATTGCCATATTCTAGGAGCCCAAACTATGTGATCGACTGCATCCTCCGCTAACTGTTGCGGGTCGGTGCCTTCTGCCCATTCTTTAAACTCCGATTCATAGAGAAATCTACGATCAAAGATAGAACGAGATCCATTTTCCATCATCTCTAAGGGATTCCTTGGTTCGGGCCGAAGAAGCGAGGATCCCACCAAAGCGCCTTCTACTACTTCTAATAGGCCATCAACTAGATCAGAATCCGTCTCAACGAGTCTATAAGAAGTGATCCAATTTTTTTCATCGGGTCCGGGTAGAGACCAAAGATCTTGAGCGATCGATCCGGCAGAACAACTCAAAAGATAAAGAAGTATCGTTAATTTCTTCATGCTCGTTCCAAGTTCGAAGAACCATTTGTACAAATAAGGATCCCCTTCGTAACATGATTGCTTCTTCATATAGATAGATATAGGATCTATAAGGCAGCAATTATTTATAAGTACATTTTGTGCAACAGCCCTTCCTATCTGATAGAAAAGGATGCCATGATCCGGAACCGGTCTTAGATGGGCTCGCAACTCCCAAGTTTGTCTATGAAGAGCGAATCTAATTGTATTAGTGTCTATAATTGATTTCTTCTGTGTAATACTAATCGATAGGGCCTCATTGGTAATTGCTACAAGATCTCGTGCATTGTAACCCATGGCTATGGACCCGAATCCATTAGTATGGAACATTTTCTTTTCCAAGTGAAATCCCCTAGTATATGAAAGGGTGAAAACGTGCTTTCGTTGTTGTGGAATAAGAAGCCTTCGTATCTTAATGCATGTATTTAATTTATTCGGAGCTATTAGAGCGGGATCCACTTTTTGGGGAATATGAGTCGAAGCAATAACAAGAATATCTCTAGTGGACCGTCTTTCACAATCCCCGGAGAGATAGTTCAATAATAAACCGAGGGACTCCGACTCATCCACATACAGATCATGAATGTTTGGAATCCATACTATGCAAGGAGACATTGTTCTTGCCAATTCGAATTGCAAGTTGATAGAAGCTAGGTCTATTTCCAACTCGATGATATACCTAAGCATCTCATCATCCACCGTATACTCCTCCCTCAGCTCCGGGTCCGAGTCCAAGTTCGAATAAATAGAGTCGCGATCATCAATATCGTCCACATCTTTAAGCGCACCCATATAGTCCTTAGCAGGATCGCTATCATCATCAATACCATCAATATCCACATCATCAAGCGCTTCCATATAGTCCTCAGGATCGAGATCATCAATAACTATTTTCAAATCCAGCTTGTTCAGAAATACCGTAATGAAAGGAAGATAGGAGTTTGTCGCTAGGGATTTGACCAAATAGGATCGTCCAGTTCCTATAGGACCTATCACTAAAATACCCCTAGAGGGGGATAGGGCTAGGCGGAACGAAAAGGTTTTTTGTTTTCCATGAGATGGGAAATGAAAACTATTAGCCCCACACGAGGTTTGTGAATAAGTGATTGTCTGATAATGAGCAAGGAATATCCGTCTTTCTGCTAAACAGGATGTATTGAACTCATAATTCATTAGATCCTTTTGATGAATGTCAACTACGTATCGTAAGTAAATTGCTCCCGCTTGTTCAAACATTTGATAACCATAGTCACTCTTTACTAAATGATCAATATGAGTCAGACTCCATAGAATTTTATCAATCCCTTTTTCTGGCCTTAAGGTGGAGAAATGAAACGAGTAAACTCTCTCTTTATCCAAAAACCAATCACAGGTCTCGATCCAGGATTCTATTTCATCATGAGTCTGAAACCTTTGTCCTTTTCTTATCCATGAATAGATCTCTTTACTTGTATGACTTAGATGTCTCGTATTTCTCGAAAAAGTGATTCGATTGATGGGATTTGGTATGATACTTATGAGATCGATGAGATTGAAAAATATCTTCTGTATAAATTTGACCCCATAAGCGGGACCACCACCAAATAGCGCAAAACCCAGTATTTCTGCTAGAAAATCTTCTAATTGTTCCCGAGCAACTAGAAAGAGATTCTTTAACCAGAAAGAATTCGGTTCAGGTTTAGGATACCCATCCACAAGTTTGTACACCCCAATCATGTATGATGGAATCGTCAAAGATTTTATCCTCTCGAACTCTGTCTGTAACTCACTAGAGTCTAGGGAAACTGAGAAAAGAAGTACCTGAACGAGACATCCAGCAAGAAGAAGAAGTAAAAGGCTTGAATAGAGGAACTCCCGAACATTTGGCGAGCTCAGATGTGTCGATATCAACGGTGACTCATTATTTCGATGAATCATTTCTTCGACCCGAAGAAGCCTACGGAAACACTTCCACGAAATATCACTTGAAATCTCACTTATCGGTGCCCACAATCCCCACAATTTTAGCTTAAGAGCTCGCCATTTTAGCTTAAGAATTCGCCATCCTGATCTGTGCATAATATAATGAAAATTGGATACAA